ACTGTTGGATACAAATCACGAGAATGTATATTCTTCCTCGAATTTTTCATTAAGAAGGTAAAGGATTAAATCGTTTTAAGAAATAAAGTTTTTCATCCGAATATCAGCCAAGGTATCCCTTAACTATTAGTTTCAATTACTAGAACGAATCACACTTTTACCACTAAACTATACCCGCTACGATACAATTATCATATATAATGAACTTTTTGTCGAGTAAGACAATAGAACATTTTGAATATATTTTATTATTTTCCTTTAATTAATTTGATATTTTGAATATTTTTTATTTAATTAGTTATTTTAATTATTTATTAAGTTAACTATTTATTTCTATTTCAATTGCTATATTTCAATTTGAAATTTTTATTAATTTTGAAATTCTTATTTATATAATATAAATAAGAATTTCAAAATTAATAAAAAATAGAAAAAATAGAAAATAATAATATAAATTGTAAAAATAGATAATTAAATAAATTCAAATTAATATAAATTAAATATATTCTATATTTTTAGAATAGAAAAATAGACAATTTCGAATTATATAGAATTATAAATATATATTTAATAAATAGAGAATAAGAATAAATAGAGAATTCGAATTTATATAATTAAATAAAATTTAATAAAAAAAAGTAATTATGAAATTATGATTATCTTTATGAAATTATGATTATCTAAAGTAATAAAGAGAGAGGCAAAGCTTTTTTTTTCAAGCCTTACTAGTTGTATAATGTAACTACTTGCTATGTAATGTAACATAATAATTATTCTTATAATTATCCTTTTTCAATCGGGAGAGATGGCTGAGTGGACTAAAGCGTCGGATTGCTAATCCGTTGTACGAGTTATTCGTACCGAGGGTTCGAATCCCTCTCTTTCCGGTTCCAGTGATGACTTGAATTTTTTTTATCTTTTCTTTCAAATTTCGAAAATATTTTTGCTTTATTTCTTATTTCAATATTATATTTCATTTTATATTTAATTTCTATTTTAATTATTTAAATTTCTATTTTAATTATTTAAATAAATTAAAAAATGAATAATTTGAATATTTCATTTATTAATAGTTATTTCTAATTTCGAATTTTTCTTTTTATTTTTATTGAATATTTCATTTCTGTTTAATATTTCTAGTTAAAAATTGAAATTTCAAATTTCTTTTCAAATTTCTTTATTTATATTAATATTTCAATATTTCTATGACAAATTCTCTTTAAAATATTAATTTAAAACGAAAATATAGATTCAGATTCAAATCGAGATGTAGAATAGATAAAGACTGGGTAAAAAGAAATAACATACTAAGAACATTTTAAAATCAACAAAACCCTTAGAATTTTTATTCTATTCTTCACGTCCAGGATTACGCCCAGGATCATTAGATAAAAACCCAAAGATGAAGAGAGAAACAAAGAATATAACTACTGTGTAAACAAAGAGTTTAAGAGTAAGCATTAGAAAATCTCCAAGATCTTTTTTGGTTTGGAAAAAAAATAGATTCTATATTTTTATACCACATTTTCTATTTTAACACCAAGAAATGAAGTGATTTCTATAAATAGAAATGAATTTTTCTAAATTCATTTGCAATAAGAGTCGAGTCTTTCTTATAATTTTTTTTCATAACTACAATTAGGGCGCTAATAGAATCTGGAATGAAAAAAAAGTTAAGAATGATCAAAATGGGGGTGATCAAAAATTCTCGCGTTTATACAATAACTTTAATGTTTGAATTAAGAGCTTAGAGTATAAGACTTATCTGATCTTCTCAATTACTATAATTTTTTTCTCGAATAAATCATGAATTATTTTAGGACAGTATTAAAATCTCATCGAAAACTTACAGCAGCTTGCCAAACAAAGGCTAATAGAAAAAAGAGTAAAGGGATTACTGGCATAACATCTACGATTGGATTCAAAAAAGCGTAGGCTTCAGGCAATTTTGTTAAGAAAAAATTGCTTGAATAAAGGGCAGAATTAAGACAGATACAAATTAAACTAAAACTATTAAGCATAACAAACATTTTGTTCTTGAAGATAATTGTATTTTGATTGATGACTAAGTTATTAATATGTTATTGATATAAAAATGAATAAAAAAAAAATAAGGTAGACGAAGAACCCTTCTTTATTTTTATTAAATTTATTGTCTTATTAAACTCACCCAATCAAAAATCCTTCAATTCTCAAATCAAAAAAGAATAGAGGAAATCGTATTTTTATACAATATCTTAGTTGAATTATCTATTATGAGCAATCAATTCAGTTGAATTATATATCTACACATATGAAAATCCGAACAAGACGGTAATATATTTCCTATATATTTGTATGTGAATTGACGAAGAACCATTATTAATATTATTTTTTATTAGTGTTGAATAGAAATATAAATGGGGCGTAGCCAAGTGGTAAGGCAACGGGTTTTGGTCCCGCTATTCGGAGGTTCGAATCCTTCCGTCCCAGATATTCTCTATAATCTATCATTCTATATAATCTATCAAATAAAATAATCTATCAAATAAAAAAAAATGGCCCATCCCTTAATTTTACTTCGGTAACTTGAATTGCACTGCACCATATAAGATAGAATATCCAAAATGAATTACAATGAGAATTCGTTAGTCTATCTGATAAATAAGATGATCTTCGAGTATTTCGATACTGATTTTAGCACTCATTCTGAAAGAATAACAAAACAATTTCCAATTTTCCCCACATCAGTCTTTTTTATCGACTACTGCATTAAAAAAATTGGATATTTTTTTAACAAATTTCCTATTTATTTAAAATCATTAATGAGTTAATCCGAATCTGAATAGGTTTTTTTATATTATGATGATAAAAATATTTTTAAAACAAAACCTTATTCAAATAATGATATCTAGATGGAAAATTTATAAATTGAATCTTTTTAATGATTTTGTAGGAGTCCGTGGAAGTTGAATAAATGGGAGATAGGCAAATGCGTCCTAGGTACTCACTTGAAGACTAAAAAATAACTTATTTCATTTTTTTGTCTTATTTCTTGGAATATTCGAAAATTATCCAATAGAAATTAATAAATTAAAATTGGGGATTTCTATGTATTGTTTGAACCGATGACTATTCAGGATTCCCTAAAAAAATGAATTACAGACTAGTTCAAAACGCAAGGAATGTTATAGTAAAACTTCGTTTGAAATGATATGGTAAAAAGTAACTCGCGACTTGAAGGACATGATCAACTATGGATTCTTACATCCACCTTATTATACCCTAATAAATAATATTAAATATTAATATTTAATATATATTAAATATTAATATTTATATATATTAAATATTAATATTTATATATATAATATAGCATATAATTGGAATTTTATTATTATTAAATAATATTCTATATATATGTTTAATATTTAGAATATTATATAGCTATAATATTAGTATAATATATATAGGAAGAGGAAAGGAATGAGAGTGCTCCTAACTCGATATCATTTGTTTTGTTATATTTCTCGAAATCTCACTTTTTGGTGGGGTATAGTGTAAATCGAAATAGAAAGGATCCAATTCGAGCAAGTTTCAAATCCAAGAATAAAGTTTTTTATAATTCACCAAATTATTTTGATTCAAAAGTTCAAAAAGAAAGTATATGATGCAAGACTCAACCATTAATCTGATTCTTTGTTTGATAGAAAGAAATCACAAAAAGTGATATGTTGCATCCAGTTTGAAAGGATTAAAGACCACCGAAGTAATGTCTAAACCCAACGATTCAAGGGAAAGATAAAGGATCCTGGACCAGTGAAATATCGTTTTCAATTGTCTCAACAATTTGATCAGAATGAAGAATCAAAATAGATTCTAAAAGAAACAAAAAGAAAGGCGATTAGAGCTCACTCAATCAATGAAATGCTTAAAGGATTTCCTTTGACCTATTTAAAAGTTATCCAACTTGAGTTAAGAAAGTACAGATGATTTTTTTTTTTTTAGAAAGATTCAAATCATAGTTTAATTGATTTGATCATTTTATGGATCTATTTCACACTTGAATTCTATACATAATACATACAAAATTTCAAATGATTTTTCTCGAGCCTAGGAGGATAAAACTTCTTATACGTTTCCGCTTATCGAATCCTTGCAATTGATTTGATGTTCAATGCCGAAAAGAAGGAAGAGATCTTTGGAAAAGTGGGTTTGTATCATTCGATAAAAAATAAAACCTATTTTAATGCTCCAGGTATTCTATATTTCCTTATACTTATAAAAATATATCTATATATCTATATTATCTATATATTTTATATCTATATATTGTAATATATTCTATATATTTTTCTATTTAGTTCTATTTTTATTTGTATATTATTTTTCTATCTTTATATAGATATAGTATTTTTTTTACTATTAAATTTTTATTTCTATTTAATTTGAATTTGAGTAATTTATTTAGTTTTAGTATTTGATTTTTATTGAATTTTATTGAAATTCAATTTCAATTAATTCTTTTGTTTTCTTCAGTGTATATTTATTTATGAACTCAAGATATTCACATTGATATTGACAAGAATGTATCAAATAAATATAATCCCATCTGAGGTAATGGGATTTTATCTGTCGATCTATTTATATCTGTTCTATCCATTAATTTGAATTGTTTCTTCATTCAAGCGATGGGTTTATTGGATTTGTTGTGATATAAAAGTTTTTTTTGATTGAAAATATATAGAAATTTAATGTTCTAATCAGAATTCACATTTATTTATCAAATTAGATTTATTATATATTAGATTTATTATATATATTTTATTCTATATATTAGAATATATATTAGAATATAATATATTTATATAAATATATAAGTATAATATATATAAATCAAAAATATATAAGTAAATAAAGTCTTTAAATAAAAAATAAAATAAAAAATATATACAATGTATACCTATATAGGTAGAATAGGTATTCTAAGTGAATTTTAGTAGAATACTAAATAGAATATTCATTTAGTAGATAATATAACTAAAACTAAGAAATGGAAACAATAACTAAAAGTAAGAATAAATAGGGTAATAGACGGAGGGTAATCTATAAAAAATTTTATGTTATCTATATTTTTTGATCTTTTTGTCTGTTCAGGATTTATTCTAAATTCTTAATATTTTTTTTCTTTTAATTTCTTGTTTTAATTTTTTGCTAGTTTAATGTTTTGATTGTGTCGTGTGATTAATGATTTTTTTTTATTTTAATTTCTATTTATTTTCATTTAGTTTGATTCCGATTGTATGGACATAATCGAATTTTTTTGGAGGGGTTGCTAACTCAATGGTAGAGTACTCGGCTTTTAAGTGCGGCTAACATCTTTTATACATTTGTATGAAGAAAGGAATTCGTCCATACCATGGGTATAGTTTGTAAGACCACGACTGATCCTGAAAGGAATGAATGGAAAAAGCAGCATGTCGTATCAATGGAGAATTATGAGAATATTTCATTTTTGCCGGATCAGTCCAAACTTTATTTGAATTCTTGGTGCGAAACATAAAAAATGAATTCAAAATTGGGTCAAGTGAATAAATGGATAGAGTCTTATGGTTCCAATTATGGGAAAACAAAAAAGCAACGAGCTTACATTCTTAATTTGAATGATTATTCGATCTAATTTGACGTTAAAACAAAATTAGTACCTAATGTGGGAAAGGCTTTTCTCTGAACAGATTTTAAATTTTCTTTTACTGAGTCCTAACTATTAGTTATTCTCTTCCTATAAAGAAAGGGGGAGGTGAATGTGTAAAAGAAAGAGTATATTGATAAAGATATTTTTTTTCCAAAATCAAAAGAGCGATTAGTTTGAAAAAATAAAGGATTTCGAATCATCTTTTTTTCCTATAATACAAATAAACATAAACCATTAGATGGAAAAAACGCGGATGGGCAGTCCGGTGATGATTTTACCTATTCCTGAGGTATCTATTCTTTTTTTATTATATACATTACTTTTAATATAATACTTTGTTTTTTACTCTATCGCACTATGTATCATCTAATAACCCCCAAAAAATCCTCTATTCTTGCTTCAATCTAATCTAATAGAAAAAATCAATATGCAAAGATATTTAGCCCTAAATAGATCTCTAAAAAACAACTTCCTATACCCATTTATCTTTCGGGAGTATATTTATACATTTTCTCATGATCATAGTTTAAATAGATATCATAGTTTAAATAGATCTATTTTGTTGCAAAATAAAAATGCAGGTTATGATAAAAAATCGAGTTTCTTAATTGTAAAACGTTTAATTACTCGAATCTATCAACAGAATCATTTAATTATTTCTGTTAATGATTCCAACCAAAATCCATTTTTTAGGTACAACAAGAATTTGTACTATCAAATGATATCGGAGGTCTTCGCAGTTATTGTGGAAATTCCATTTTACCAACGATTAGTATCTTCTTTAGAAAGGCCAGAGATAGTAAAATCTCATAAATTACGATCAATTCATTCAATATTTCCTTTTTTAGAGGACAAATTTACGCATTTAAATTATGTGTCAGATGTATTAATACCTTACCCCATCCATCTTGAAAAATTGGTCCAAACCCTTCGTTATTGGGTGAAAGACCCTTCTTCTTTGCATTTTTTACGACTCTTTCTTCATCAGTATTGGAATTGGAACAGTCTTATTATTCCAAAGAAATCAATTTTTATTTTTCGAAAAAATAATCCAAGATTTTTCTTGTTCTTATATAATTTTCATATATATGAATATGAATCCATCTTATTTTTTCTCCGCAATCAGTGCTTTCATTTACGATCAACATTTTTTCGAGTCTTTCTTGAACGAATTTTTTTCTATGGAAAAATAGAACATTTTGTAGAAGTTTTTACTAATGATTTTCAGACCATCCTATGGTTGTTCAAGGAGCCTTTCATGCATTATGTTAGATATCAAGGAAAATCAATTCTGGCTTTAAAAGATAAGCCCTTTCTGATCAAAAAATGGAAATATTACCTTGTCAATTTATGTCAATGTCATTTTTATGTCTGGTTTCAACCAGAAAAGATCTATATCAATTCATTATCCAAAAATTATGTTAAGTTTTTGGGCTATCTTTCAAGTGTACAAATCAATCCTTTGGTAGTACGGAGTCAAATGCTAGAAAATTCATATCTAATAGATAAAGATAATACTATGAAGAAACTCGATACAATAGTTCCAATTATTCCTTTAATTAAATTATTGGAAAAAACAAAATTTTGTAACGCAGTAGGACATCCTATTAGTAAACCGATCCGGGCTCATTCATCCGATTCTGATATTATCCACCAATTTGTGCGTATATGCCGAAATTTTTCTCATTATTATAGTGGATCCTCAAAAAAAAAGAGTTTGTATCGGATAAAATATATACTTCGACTTTCATGTGTTAAAACTTTGGCTCGTAAACACAAAAGTCCTGTACGTGCTTTTTTGAAAAGATTAGGTTCGGAATTATTAG